AAATTTGGTTAATTTAGTGAAGTCTTGATTTTTTTGTACCCTATCCCCCAAAAACAAAAATATCATTTCTTTCGATGAGGAGGAGGTATCTACCTTACCTTCTATTTTTCCATCTAGGATCCGAACTGTATCATTGATAAAAATAAGAACTAAACATTATGGCAAGAAAAAGTTTGATTCAAAGGGAGAAGAAGCGCCGGAAATTGGAACAGAAATATTATTGGATTCGTCGATCCTCAAAAAAAGAAATAAGCAAAGTTCCCTCGTTGAGGGAAAAATGGAAAATTCATGGAAAATTGCAATCCCCACCACGTAATAGTGCGCCTATACGTCTTCATCGACGTTGTTTTTTAACCGGAAGACCTAGAGCGAACTATCGAGACTTTGGACTATCTGGACACATACTTCGAGAAAGGGTTCATGCATGCTTGTTACCAGGCGCAACAAGATCGAGTTGGTAAAGAGAAAATCTTGTTTCCTATTTGGATAGATCTCTATGATCTAGGATCATAGAATAGAGGGGGCCCCTCTACCATAATCTATACGAATAGAATAGTCTATTTATACAAAATGGTAGAGGGGCATATCCAATCTTTCTTCGTCCATCAGTTCCCAGTTGTTCAGCGCGGAGTAGAGCAGTTTGGTAGCTCGCAAGGCTCATAACCTTGAGGTCGCGGGTTCAAATCCTGTCTCCGCAACATTTTTTAGAAATAACCTTTTCTTTTGTAGTGATTAATGACTCTTTTTTTGTTGGGAGGAAAAGAAAGGTGAAGCGGAAGATAGAACTACTAGATTCACTACTATGCATGCTAGCATGCATAGTAGTCAACTATACCGACCCAATCTTTTTATAGTACATTACTTCACCATGGGCGGATAGCGGGAATCGAACCCGCATCTTCTCCTTGGCAAAGAGAAATTTTACCATTTGACCATATCCGCATTTTCCCTGATACGTACGCATATGTCCACACATATATGACATATATATCATATATGTCATATATGTGTCTGGATCATATTTGTGCAGGGCCAGATACAAAGACTATAGTAAGTAAAGAGTAAGTAAAGTAAGATTCCAATTAAGATCAGATTCTGAATTATCTATATCCAATTCAGAACAATGAAATTTAATTCTTGTTCGGAACTCAGATGGAATCTTAGTGTGTCTCACAATTTGAATTTCTTAGAAGGATTGTCATCTTTGTATCGGGGAAATACCAAAGAAGTTCAAGAGATGAGAGAATTCAGGATAGCTACCAGAAAGACTAATCCAATCCATAATGATGTACCAGAAAATACAACATTTTTGTTACTTGACCAACCATCAGAAGAAGCAAATACAACGGGTACACTAATAAGTAAGATTAATGAAGTTGCAATTAATGCAAAAACAGCTAATTGGAAAGCAATAGTCATGTTTGTAATCCTCCAAACTACCAACAAATGAACTATACCATTGGATCCCTCGCTTAGTAAAAATTGTAAAAAAATGCATCATGAAGGGAAGGGATTTGACATGAATGAATTGATTCGTTAGAACTTATTACCACTTTCTTTTTTTATTCAGACATGGAGTCGAGCAGAGAGTTAATGTATCATATGGTCATGTTCTATTCGTAGGAAGAAAATAGAGATTCTATCTGGGAGAGATGGCTGAGTGGTTGATAGTCCCGGTCTTGAAAACCGGTATAGTTCTTAACAAGGAACTATCGAGGGTTCGAATCCCCCTCTCTCCTTCTGCTTACTTAAGAAAGTACTTCTTTACTCGTTTGGCCTGGCCCCTTTTTCATAAAGGGAATGGCTCGGCTATCTTGCCTAGCCGAGCCAGAACAGAAAAAAAACAATACAATAGACAATAGATATATAGATATAAAGAAGAAAATCTCAGCTAAGAGGGGTCATGGAAAGAACAGGTTCCAAATCACGATCAATTCCCCCGCTGCAGCTGCACGTGCCCTTCTCGCATGCCACAAATGCCCCACAAATAGGAAAAATCCTAGAACAAAATGAGAGGTAGCTAACCAACTTCTAGGAGAGACATAATTGAATGCATTGATCTCCGTAGCTACGCCACCCGCGGAATTTAAAGAACCTAAAGGAGCATGAGTCATATATTCTGCCGAACGTCGTTCTTGCCAAGGCTGTATGTCTTTTTTCAGCCTACTCAAGTCCAAACCATTGGGACCCCTTAGAGGTTCTAACCAGGGAGCACGAAGATCTCAAAAACGCATAGTTTCTCCCCCAAAAAGAGATTTTAGTAAATAACCAAAGATAACGCTTGGGCTAAGGGTCAAGTTGGTAATTTTTCTTACATCTCCCCCTCCAGGTGCCCAGGTATAATATACGCCTCCAAAATACATAGCCTTGAGTACTAGAAAAAAAGCACCTATACCTAAGAAAATTAGGTGAATACCCAAAATTGTAGTCATTTTATTTCTATCTTTCCATACATAACCGAAGAATGGAAAGGATTCTTCAAGAGTTTCAGGTCCTAGAA